AACAATATCAATCCATTTTATTCTATTTATTCCAAGGCAAGGATTCAACAATCACTTAGTCAAAATGAAGTAACTATTCGTACGTTGTTGAATAGGAATAAGGATTCTCAATCTTTGATAATTTTGTCATTATCTAATTGTTTTCAAATGGGTCCATTCAACGATGCAAAATATTACAATGGAATAAAAAAAGAATCAATGAAAAGAGATACTCTAATTCCAATTAGGAATTCGTTGGGGCCTTTAGGATTAGGAAGAGCCTCTAAAAGTAAGAATTTTGATTCATTTTACCATTTAATAACTTATAATCAGATCTCGGTAACTAAATATTTACAACTTGACAATTTAAAACAGACTTTTCAAGTACTTAAATATTATTTAATAGATGAAAATGGTAGAATTTATAATCCCGATCCATGCAGTAACACCGTTTTGAATCCATTCAATTTGAATTGGCATTTTCTCCATCATAATTATTGTGAAGAAACATCTACAATAATTAGCCTTGGGCAGTTTATTTGTGAAAATGTATGTATAGCGAAAAACGGACCGCACCTAAAATCGGGTCAAGTTCTAATTGTTCAAATTGACTTTGTAGTAATAAGATCAGCTAAACCTTATTTGGCCACTCTGGGAGCAACTGTTCATGGTCATTATGGAGAAATACTTTACGAAGGAGATACGTTAGTTACATTTATATATGAAAAGTCGAGATCTGGAGATATAACGCAAGGTCTTCCAAAAGTGGAACAAGTGTTAGAAGTTCGTTCGATTGATTCAATATCGATGAACCTAGAAAAGAGGATTGAGGGTTGGAACGAGCGCATAGCAAAAATTCTTGGAATTCCTTGGGGATTCTTGATTGGTGCTGAGCTAACTATAGTACAAAGTCGTATCTCTTTGGTTAATAAGATCCAAAAAGTTTATCGATCTCAGGGGGTGCAGATTCATAATCGGCATATAGAGATTATTGTGCGTCAAATAACATCAAAAGGGTTGGTTTCAGAAGATAGAATGTCTAATGTTTTTTCACCCGGAGAACTAATTGAATTGTTGCGGGCGGAACGAACAGGGCGTGCTTTGGAAGAAGCGATCTGTTACCGAGCCATCTTATTGGGAATAACGAAAGCATCTCTAAATACTCAAAGTTTCATATCCGAAGCGAGTTTTCAAGAAACTGCTAGAGTTTTAGCAAAAGCCGCTCTCCGGGGTCGTATCGATTGGTTGAAAGGTCTGAAAGAGAACGTTGTTCTCGGGGGGATGGTACCCGTTGGTACTGGATTCAAAGGATTAGTGCAACGTTCAAGGCAACCTAACAACATTCCTTTGGAAACAAAAAAGAATGATTTATTCGAGGTGAAAATGAGAGATATGTTGTTCTACCACAGAGAATTATTTGATTTTTTCATTTCAAAGAATTTATACGATACACCCAAACAATCATTGCGAGGATTTAATGATTCCTAAGAGCAGATTCTTAACTATTTGCGGTCATTTTTTTTTATTTGGTAATAGTAATAAAGATAATAACAAATAGAATAGAAATAAATTAATGGCTTGAATCATGTATCAACGGCTAATATCTGTTAGGGGTAGAAAAGAAGGTTCCATCGGAACAATTATTTATTTCTATTTCAGGGTACCTCGTCTCTTTTTTTTTTTTTAAAAAAAAAAAAGAGAGGAAGTGTGGGGAGAGAAATGACAAGAAGATATTGGAGCATCAATTTGGAAGAGATGATGGAAGCAGGAGTTCATTTTGGTCATGGTACTAGTAAATGGAATCCTAGAATGGCACCTTATATCTCTTCAAAGCGTAAAGGTATTCATATTATAAATCTTATTAGAACCGCTCGTTTTTTATCAGAAGCTTGTAATTTAGTTTTTGATGCAGCAAGTAGGGGAAAACAATTCTTAATTGTTGGTACCAAAAATAAAGCAGCTGATTCAGTAGCACGGGCTGCAATAAGGGCTCGTTGTCATTATGTTAATAATAAATGGCTCGGTGGTATGTTGACGAATTGGTATACTACAGAAACGATACTTCATAAGTTCAGGGACTTGAGAACGGAACAAAAGATAGAGAGACTCAACCGTCTTCCGAAACGAGATTCGGCTATGTTGAAGAGACAATTATCTCACTTGCAAACATATCTGGGCGGGATTAAATATATGATGGGATTACCCGATATTGTAATAATCGTTGATCAGCAAGAAGAATATACGGCTCTTCGAGAATGTATCATTTTGGGAATTCCAACGATTTGTTTAATCGATACAAATTGTGACCCCGATCTCGCAGATATTTCGATTCCAGCAAATGATGACGCTATAGCTTCAATCCGATTAATTCTTAACAAATTAGTATTTGCAATTTGTGAGGGTCGTTCTAGCTATATACGAAATACGTGATTAATAATAAGATAAATAAATTATTTTTGGAACTCCATTTTTGTAACTCCATAGATTTATGAAATCGGTTACGATTCTTTAATCGCGCAAAAGAGATACAAGTAACTTAGGGTATGTGATTAGTTGATATCAAAAATATATAATTCAAGTAGGCAAGTCAAAAATAGATGGTTGAATCAAAATAATTCTTTTTTTTTTTAAGTTCTATTTCTTTCAGAGGGCAATATGAATGTTCTATTATGTTCTATCAACACACTAAAAGGGTTATACGATATATCTGGTGTGGAAGTTGGCCAACATTTGTATTGGCAAATAGGAGGTTTTCAAGTCCATGCCCAAGTACTTATTACTTCTTGGGTTGTAATTGCTATCTTATTAGGTTCAGCCATTATAGCTATTCGTAATCCACAAACCATTCCTACTGACAGTCAGAATTTCTTCGAATATGTCCTTGAATTCATTCGAGACGTGAGCAAAACTCAGATTGGAGAAGAATACGGTCCATGGGTTTCCTTTATTGGAACTTTGTTTCTATTTATTTTTGTTTCGAATTGGTCAGGTGCTCTTTTACCTTGGAAAATCATACAGTTACCTCATGGGGAATTAGCCGCACCTACAAATGATATAAATACTACCGTTGCTTTAGCTTTACTCACGTCAGTAGCATATTTCTATGCGGGTCTTACCAAAAAAGGATTAGGTTATTTCGGTAAATACATTCAACCAACTCCAATCCTTTTACCCATTAATATCTTAGAAGATTTTACAAAACCCTTATCACTTAGTTTTCGACTTTTCGGAAATATATTAGCTGATGAATTAGTAGTTGTTGTTCTTGTTTCTTTAGTACCTTCAGTGGTTCCTATACCTGTCATGTTACTTGGATTATTTACAAGCGGTATTCAAGCTCTTATTTTTGCAACTTTAGCTGCGGCTTATATAGGCGAATCCATGGAGGGTCATCATTGACTAGTTTTCGAAATAGGCTTTTTTTAGCTTAAGACTTACGCAATATATGCGCGGATCAAGATAATCTGCTTAGGGAACATAATATATAAATCAATTATATAATAAAAATTATATATAACAAATTATATATTATAACAAATTATATAAATTATATAATATATTCTATAATATAAATAAGATATATACGATCTAGAGAGGAATAGTAAAAAAAGCTTAAGATCTTAGAGATATTAGGGAGTTGCAACAAACAGGGAAGTAAAAAAAAGGAAAGAGATCTAAAAGATCTTTTTCCTAAAATTCCAGTTAGGTCCATTTATACCCCCGCCAATGAAGATTCTCTTTATATTGTTTTGTTCATTTAATTCCAATATTCAACATTATTAGATATCAGTAACCATAATTATAAGCTATTAGTAATCATAATCTGAATAATAATTTGGATACTATTACTTATTACTTATAGTATTATGGCGTGCTATTCTTTAAAAAGATGTTATTGTTATATAGAATGATGCCCATTCAAGTTGATTTCATCCAATTCAACGATTGACCAAAAGATAATTTGAATAAATAATAAATTACATTAACTTAGATCAATCAAATACTACTATTTCGATGTAATGATTCGATCTAAGGAATTTGTCCATGTAGATTGATTGTTCCCATGTAGTCGAATAAAAAAAGAAAAATCTAGAAAAAAAAAGTTCAATTTATAAAAAAAATGGATTAAGGAGGTGCCGAACTAGATGTATGTAATCTAATTGCTATAAGACAACTCTTGTGAATCTTTCGAAGAATTATTCTAGAATCCGATTGAATGTAAGATATGAATAGTTGATTTACGTTATGGAAGAAACACATGTATATGTGATATTAGATATTAATTAGTTATATATGAAGTAAAAATATATCTAATTAATATCTAATACTGTGAATTTAGATAGGGATTCCAATAGAAGTCCTTCCCTTTCGTTTGTAATTGTGAATGAAATATTTATTCAATGAATAAAGTGAATATTGAATGAATAAATAGATTCAATCAAGAAAAAAAAACGAAAAATTTGAATGGTTTTGAAAAAAGAAAGAAATGGAAGAAAAAAAGTCATATGGATTCACAAAAATTATGTGAATAGAAACTAAAAAAGAAATATGGAAGTAGTTCTAATGATTCAATAATATTATTACTTCAATTCAGAGTTCTTAGTTCCTTCGACTGTATAGGATCTTAGCGATGGAATAATTAAGTCATAATTTCTTGGTTGATCGTATCATTAACTATTTACTTATTTTGGTGTGAGGAACTTATCATGAATCCACTGATTTCTGCCGCTTCCGTTATTGCTGCTGGGTTGGCCGTCGGTCTTGCTTCTATTGGACCTGGGGTTGGTCAAGGTACTGCTGCGGGCCAAGCTGTAGAAGGGATCGCGAGACAGCCCGAGGCGGAGGGAAAAATACGAGGTACTTTATTGCTTAGTTTGGCTTTTATGGAAGCTTTAACAATTTATGGACTGGTTGTAGCCTTAGCGCTTTTATTTGCGAATCCCTTTGTTTAATCCTATAACAATACCTATTTTCTCTTAGGTTATTTCCTTGGACTTACCACTCTCGCTTTTTCGAATTAT